TAAAAAAAGCATATTGGAAAAAACTTTTATTCTATATCTTTATTCTATATTATAGAATAAAGATATAGAATAAAACATTCTTTTGGGTACTGAATTTGAAAAATAATACTTTTTTTTTTCAAAAAAAAGTAACCTTTTCAATTTTATTTAGATAAAATATCTTGATTTTGAACTGATTTATTTTAATACTTGGGTTGGAAACTGGTTCAAAGTATCTATTATATAGTTAATTAAAAACCATTTTTTTAAGTACCTAGCAGAGCTCGAAATTTTGTTGTTATATGATAGAATATCTAATAATGTTTCTAAATCCTAACCCAAACTCTTTCCACAAAAAAAACCAAAAATCTATTGAATGTAATATTGAAATTGGAATTCATAAAATTGGATTTGTTTTCATTTTTAAATAAAAATTTTGTCATGAATTTGAATATTTCGTAAAAAGTATTTCCTCGAAGCTCGACGATTAAATAAAAATCGATTATTATGATTTCAAACAAGCCGCTATGGTGAAATTGGTAGACACGCTGCTCTTAGGAAGCAGTGCTAGAGCATCTCGGTTCGAGTCCGAGTAGCGGCATTCCATCCTGTAATTTTCAAAAGGAGTCAATATCTCCTATAATGACTTCACTTCCTAATTTCAATTTTATATACTAAAAGAGGAACCCCCTTAACTTTTTTATTTTATATTTTTTTATGATAGTTTCGGCTTTAGAACATATATTAACTCATATATCTTTTTCAGTCGTGTCAATTGTAATTACAATTCATTTGATAACCTTATTAGTCAATGAATTCGTAGAACTCTATGATTCGTCAGAAAAGGGCATGATAACTACTTTTTTCTGTATAACAGGATTCTTTTTTACTCGTTGGTTTTTTGGTGGACATTTCCCATTAACTAATTTATATGAATCATTAATCTTTCTTTCATGGGCATTTTCTGTTATTCATATAGTTCCCTATTTTAAAAAATATAAAAATTATTTAAGCGCAATAACCGCGCCAAGTACTTTTTTTACTCAGGGGTTTGCCACTTCGGGTCTTTTAAAAGGCATGCATCAATCCGAAATCTTAGTACCCGCTCTTCAATCCCAGTGGTTAATGATGCACGTAAGTATGATGATATTGGGCTATGCAGCTCTTTTGTGTGGATCATTATTATCCGTAGCATTTCTCGTAATCAGATTTCAAAAAATCATAAGATTATTTGATAAAAGCAATAATAATGATTCATTTGACTTTAATGAGATACAACATATAACGGACCGAAAAAATGTTTTAAGAAATATTTCCTTTCTTTTTTCTAGGAATTATTATAGGTTTCAGTTGATTCAACAATTAGATGATTGGGGTTATCGGATTCTAAGTATAGGATTTCTTTTTTTAACTATAGGTATTCTTTCGGGAGCAGTCTGGGCTAATGAAGCATGGGGATCATATTGGAATTGGGACCCAAAGGAAACTTGGGCATTTATTACATGGACCATATTCGCGATTTTTTTTCATACTCGAACAAATCCAAATTTTGGGGGTTTAAATTCGGCAATTGTCGCTTCTATTGGTTTTCTTATAATTTGGATATGCTATTTTGGAGTTAATTTATTCGGAATAGGATTACATAGTTATGGTTCATTTACATTAACAATTAACAATTGAACAAAGGGTCTGACGAATGCAACTCTCTAGGCCAGCAAAACATACAGATAAAAAGCTTGAGGTAAGCAGAACTTTTTGAATCACCACAGTAGGTGATTCAAAAAGTTCTCACAAATGCCAAAACTTTTTGCTTAGAATTCATTTCTTTTTTTTTTTTAGAAAAACTATCTATAAAAAAAATTAGATAGAATAGCTTCGACTCTGTCAATTGATAATGAAAAAACGAAATCGGGATAAATACCAATACTTATTACAGGCAGAAGGATAGAGATCGAAACAAATAATTCCCGAGGTCCAGAATCAAAAAAATAAGAGTTTGGGGCATTAAACAGTTTGTATCCATAGAACATCTGTCGTAACATAGATAACAAATAAATAGGAGTTAATATCATTCCAACTGCCATTATAATAGTAATTAATATTTTTGCCGTTAAAAGGTATTTTTGGCCGCTAATTATCCCCAAAAAGACTATCAATTCCGCAAAAAAACCACTCATGCCGGGTACTGCAAGGGAAGCTAGTGATAAAATACTGAAGGTCGCGAATAGTTTTGGCATTAGGGAAGCCATTCCGCCCATTTCGTCAAGATAAAGACGACGTATTCTATCATAACCGGTTCCTGCTAAGAAAAAGAGTGCAGCACCAATAAATCCATGGGATAGAATTTGTAAAATGGCTCCATTGAGTCCCATATCACTTATAGAGCAAATTCCTATAATTATAAAACCCATATGAGATACAGAAGAATAGGCTATTCGTTTTTTTAAATTTCGTTGACCAGGAGATGTTGAAGCTGCATAAATTATTTGGATTACGCCTATTATTATCAACCAAGGGGAAAAGATAGAATGAGCATGAGGTAATAATTCCATATTGATTCGAATCAATCCATACGCCCCCATTTTTAATAGGATTCCAGCTAGAAGCATACAAGTACTGTAATGTGCTTCGCCATGGGTGTCTGGTAACCATGTATGTAAGGGTATAATCGGCGATTTAACAGCAAAAGCAATAAGAAATCCAATATAGAAAAATATTTCTAGTCCCACAGGATATGATTGATTGGCTAATGTTTCAAAATGGAATGTTGGTTCATTAGAACCATATAAAGCGATACCTAAAGCTCCCATTAATAAAAAAACAGAACCTCCTGCAGTATACAAAATAAACTTTGTAGCTGAATACAGACGTTTCTTTCCCCCCCACATGGATAGAAGTAGATAGACGGGAATTAATTCTAATTCCCACATGATAAAAAAAAGTAAAAGATCTTGAGATGAAAATAATCCTATTTGAGCACTATACATTGCTAACATCAGAAAATGGAATAATCGGGAATCCCGAGTAATCGGCCAAGCCGCTAAAGTAGCTAAAGTGGTGATAAATCCTGTCAATAAAATAGGTCCTAAGGAAAATCCATCTATTCCCAATCTCCAGTACAAATCAAAAAATGGGATCCATTTATAATCTTCTGTTAATTGGATTAATGGGTCCTCAAATTGGAAATAATAAGAGAAGGCATAAGTTATTAAAAGGAGCTCTACTATACATATATATAAAGTATACCACCTAATTACCTTATTTCCTCTATGAGGGAAAAAGAAAATTAAAAAACCCGCCACTATTGGTAAAACTACAAATATTGTTAACCAAGGAAAAGAATTCGTGGTAAATACAAGATACGCTTAGACTCGAAAAACCCGTGCTAGAAAATATTTTTTCGAGTACGGGTTTTTGTCGGTAAACAAAAAAGCAAATTATTCAAGTGAGGTTTTCTGGAAAGTATCAATAAGCTAGACCCATGCTTCGAGTTGTTTCATGCCATAAATAAACTCGAACACTTAAGAAATCTGTTGGACAAGCGGATTCGCATCTTTTACAACCGACACAATCCTCGGTTCTTGGAGCAGAAGCAATTTGCTTAGATTTACACCCATCCCAAGGTATCATTTCTAATACATCCGTGGGACAGGCTCGGACACATTGAGTACACCCTATACATGTATCATAAATTTTTACTGAATGTGACATTGGATTTCAAATTTTTTAACGTCATAAAATTTCAATCTAGTAAATTTCTAAATGAATCAACAGATATTTAGAAACCAGACGAATCAATGATTTACCAGAAATTTTCTCAATTTTGGCTCAACTTCTGAGATAGAGGCAAGATACTTTCATTTCTTAGATTTTCACAAACATGATCAGACAACTTAAGTATCATACAAGCCAACTTAAATTAATGAATATGAAAATTCAATTCTATATAATTAATACTACTTATTCAACAAATTCGATTGATTGATACAGGTAGATTTTCTGTTACGATAAATTGACGAAACAATAGCTAGTCCAATAGCTGCTTCAGCAGCTGCGATAGCTATAACAAAAATTGAAAAAATATTTCCTTTTAGTTGGCGACTATCAAAAAAATCAGAAAATGTTACAAAATTCATATTAACAGCATTCAGTATAAGTTCAAGACACATAAGGGCTCTAACCATATTTCGACTCGTGATCAATCCATAGATACCGATAGAAAATAAACAGGCACTCAAAATAAGTACATGTTCGAGGATCATTGACCAACTCCTTATCAATTTTTCAATTTCGATTTATTTCAATATGAACAAGAATTCCACCTGAGATTGACTAGAATTAAAAATATCATAAGGACCGAACAAAGAAATCTATGGATAATAGATCAGATAATAGATCAAATAAAAGAATTTATACATAAATAATCTTTAAATAAATATAGAAGGAAAAGATATGTGGAAAACAGTTTGAATTTTGATTTCTATTATTCGATTAGTAATTCGAAAAATATCTTACTGACGAGCCACAGCAAGCGCACCTATCAAACCAACTAAAAGAATTATTGAAATGAATTCAAATGGAAGGAAAAAATCGGTTGCTAAATGAATTCCAATTTGTTGACCATTAGTTATCAAATCTTGTTCTATAATCTGATTTGTTGTTGTAGTCCAAATAATTCCGTACCATGACGTATCTGGAATAATAGTAATTAGTGAAACAAAAATACTTGTACAAACTAAGGAAGTAACCCCATTTCCAACAGTCCAAAGATTCAAATCTTTGTAATATTCTGAACCATTCATGAACATTACGGCAAATAGAATTAAAACATTTATAGCTCCCACATAAATAAGGAGCTGCGCAGCAGCTACAAAATGAGAGTTTGATAAAATATAAACTAAAGATATACAAACAAGAACAAATCCTAATGAAAAGGCAGAATAAATTGGGTTGGTAAATAATACTACCCCCAAACCTCCTAATATAAGACCTAATCCCAAAAAGACTAAAAGAAAATCATGTATTATTCCAGGTAAATCCATTGCACGTAAAATAAGAAATAAACAAATTGAATTCTTTCTTCATGACCTTATTGACTATTTACTTGACCAGGAAAAACTTTTTTATATTTTATATTCTTTAATAGATTTTTCTTTTTATTATTATTATTATTCTTATATATTTGCTATTTTATATGCTATAAAATAGCAAATATATAATATGATAGGCTCTTACTTTTCAATCCTAAGGGGTGGAAATTCTTATTATATGTACAACTATTGAACTAATTTCATTCTTTCTTGAATTTCTTGAAAAAGGCATTCGAAATTTTATTCTCGTTTTATTCTCGAAAGAATTATAGATATCTTAATAGATTGTCAATCCAAATTTCGTTTCGATGCAATTTTCATCAATCAAATCAATAGTTGGAATTTGGAATTTTTGTAGTCATTGACCAAGAAAATAAAACAAACCCCCTTTCATACTTTTAGATCAAAACATAATTTTCCTTTTTTTAGTTTAATAATTTTCTTTTTAAAATTGTATTTTTAAATCAATCAAAGTGGTTAGTTTTTTTTTAGTTGAATTTAAAATTGTTCGAATCGTATAATCGTCAACTACTGACATTGGTAAACGACCCAAAGCAATTTGATTATAATTCAATTCATGACGATCATAAGTAGAAAGCTCATATTCTTCCGTCATTGATAAACAATTTGTTGGACAATACTCAACACAGTTGCCGCAAAATATACAGATTCCGAAATCAATACTGTAATTAAGCAACCGTTTCTTTCGAATGTCAATTTCCAATTTCCAATCAACAACAGGCAGATCTATAGGGCATACACGAACACATACTTCACAAGCAATGCATTTATCAAATTCAAAATGGATTCGACCGCGGAAACGCTCCGATGTGATTAATTTTTCATAAGGATATTGAATAGTTACAGGTAAACGATTTGCATGGGATAAGGTAATCATGAAACTTTGACCAATGTACCTTGCGGCTCGTATGGTTTGTTGCCCATAATTAATGAACCCAGTTACCATGGGAAACATAGCGTAAATTTTTAGGAATAATTTGATTTTTCTTTTTTTCTCTTGTCGGAGTTGAAGACAACTCATAATATTCTTTTCTTAGCGTTTTCTTTCTTATTATTAATTATTATATTATTAATTATTATTATAATTTTTCTAATTTTCGTTTTTTATTATCCTTTTCTTTTATAGTGATTCTTTTATAGTGAAAGGAGTTGGAAAGAGGTTGTTAATAATAGATTACCGAGGGAAATAGGTAAAAGAAATTTCCATCCAAGATTTAAAAGTTGGTCCATTCGTAGTCTAGGTAAAGTCCATCTTGTTGTGATAGGAATGAACAAGAACAAATAAGTTTTAACCAAGGTAATAAAGATACCGATTGTTGGTTCAACGACTCTGCTTATATTATTTATTTCAAAAAACTCATGAACAAATATATATGGAATATAGATATTCCAACCGCCCAAGTAAAGAACAGTTACAAATAATGAAGAAACTAATAAGTTTAGATAGGAAGCAATATAAAATAAACCAAATTTGATACCTGAATATTCCGTTTGATAACCTGCTACTAATTCTTCTTCTGCTTCTGGCAAATCAAAAGGTAATCTTTCACATTCTGCTAGAGAAGAAATAAAAAAAATCAAAAATCCTATTGGTTGACGCCACAAATTCCACCCCCAAAAACCAGATTTTGATTGGGCCTCAACTATATCAACGGTACTTGAGCTGTTAGATAATCATAGTCGGTGATAACATCACTGTTCCCATCGCTATTACAGAACCGTACATGAGATTCTTACCTCATACGGCTCCTCGAAGTCCAGAACTAAATTTAAGGATCAGATCGATTGTATTAGTTATTTTGATATATTTGTAGAATAAATGGGATCAAAATCAAATCTATCGACGTTCCAGAATTCGAGCAATGAAATTCTATCTGTTATAATACTAAAAATCAAAAAGTACTTCGGAATTGATCTCAGCCTTTAATAATGTCAATTTGTATTTCTTGAGTAATAACTTAAATCCTTCAATAAAATACTCTTTGTAAAATTCCTTGTTAAAAAAAATACCAATAGATATTTCAACCTATCGTTTTCGATTACGAGAATTGAATTATGACACGAATTCTATCTCTATGAATATCGATATAGGAGAAAAGAATAAAAAAAGATTGATTTTTCTATTGTAATTCCATTCTTTTTTTTTTTTTCGTTCTTATTCTTCTTTCTGAAAAAACGAAACGACAAGGGGGTTAAAAAAAAAAAAAGGAAAGGATTATTTCGTTCCGGATAGTCAGTTCTTTAATTGTTGGGTAGGAGCATACTCTGGATTGGAATCATGGGGAGCACTGCCTGATCATTTCTACGAACTTAAAGCCCCGATTAATATACTTTTTTTTTTCGAAATAGCTTTTTCGATAATTTGAAAAATCTCTATTACTAATCCTTTGTGTATTTTCGTGTTCCTAATCATCCATTCATTTTTGCTCAATCACCTGTTAGCATTAGGGTAATACCTATGGCGAATACCTATAAATGATAGTGAAAACGCCATAAAGTTGATCTTTTGAGCCCGCTTCAAGTTAGGATTAGGATGACTAATCAACCAATCTCGGGGCAATCGGTCTTATTTTCTTATGTTTATTTCGATTTTACTTTTTATTCTTGTACATAGGAAATGAGTCTCCATTTTTTTACTGCAAATTTCGAAGTTGTTTTTTTTTCACTCATATAACTATCCAATTTAGTTCATTAACCAAAATGATGAATAAAAAATGAAGATATCTATTCAATTAATTTCGCTTTCTTCCTAAAACGAAAAAGAAAGGAATAGCGAGAAATTTTTGTTTCAACGAATCGCACGTAGAGATATGGCTAACACACAAATAGTTAAAGGTATTTCATAACTAATCGATTGAGCAGCAGCTCGTAGACCACCTAAAAAGGAATATTTATTATTTGATCCATATCCTGACATAAGAAGTCCAATGGGAGCAATACTTGAAATGGCAATCCATAAAAAAACACCAATATTTAGATCAGTTAAAACAAAGTGATAGCCAAAAGGAATTACTGAATAGCTTAAGAGAGTGGATATGACTGCTATAGATGGCCCAATACTGAATAAATGAGTATCCCCCCTAGATGGAAAAAGATTCTCTTTGAAAAGTAGTTTTGTGCCATCCGCTAGAGCTTGAAGAACCCCTAAAGGACCTGCATATTCGGGTCCAATACGTTGTTGTATCCCTGCAGATATTTCTCTTTCTAACCATACAATTACTAGTATGCTTATCGTGATTCCCAATAGAAGAGTCAAAATAGGAGCAAACTCCCATATAATTCCATAGACCTCGTTTAAGGATTCTAAGTTAGCAAAAGAATGAATAGCTTGTACTTCTGTTGTATCAATTATCATTTCAACGATCAACTTCTCCCATAATGATATCTATACTACCTAGTATTGTCATAATATCAGCCAATTTCATTCTTTTAACTAATTCAGGAAGAATTTGCAAATTGATAAAACCCGGCGGGCGAATTTTCCATCTCCAAGGAAACCCGCTCTGATCCCCCATCAGAAAAATTCCCAATTCTCCTTTTGGGGCCTCCACTCGGACATAAAGTTCTTGCTTCGGTAATTCAAAAGTAGGAGAAGTTTTTTTACTAATGAATCGATATTCGAAATTGTTCCATTCCGGATCCTTTTCTCGATCAAAACGTCGGGTTTCTAAATTCTCATAAGGACCCCCTGGAATTCCTTCAAGAGCCTGTTGAATAATTTTGATAGATTCGAGCATTTCACCAATTCGGACTAAATAACGAGCTAATGAATCTCCTTCTTTTTGCCACTGGACTTCCCAATCAAATTCGTCGTAAGACTCATAATGATCAACTTTACGAAGATCCCATTGTACTCCGGAAGCTCGTAGCATTGGTCCTGATAAACCCCAATTTATTGCTTCCTCCGCACCAACAATACCTACTCCTTCAACTCGTTCTAAAAAAATAGGATTTCGCGTAATAAGTTTTTGATATTCAGCAACTCCTGTTAAAAAATAATCGCAAAAATCCAAACATTTATCTATCCAACCATGAGGTAGATCAGCCCCTACCCCCCCGATACGAAAATAATTATGCATCATTCTCATACCAGTGGCAGCTTCAAATAAATCATATATTAACTCTCTCTCTCTAAAAATATAGAAGAAAGGAGTCTGTGTACCAATATCTGCCATAAAAGGCCCAAGCCATAACAAATGAGAAGCTATACGACTTAATTCCAACATAATTACTCTGATATACCCAGCTCTTTTTGGCACTTGAATATTTCCTAACAGTTCTGGACCGTTTACTGTTATTGCTTCTGTGAACATAGTAGCCAAATAATCCCACCGTGTTACATAGGGCAAATATTGTATAATTGTTCGATTTTCCGCAATTTTTTCCATTCCTCTGTGTAAATAACCTAATATTGGTTCACAATCAATAACATCCTCACCGTCTAGAGTAACGATGAGTCGAAGAACACCGTGCATTGATGGGTGGTGGGGACCCATATTCACGATCATAAGGTCTTTTCGCTTAACTGGTATATTCATAGGGGTTTCCTCGATCCATTCCACGAGTTACTGAAAACAAAAAGAAGTTCATCTCAAGATCTAATAAATCAAATAATTCAACAAAACTCTTTAAATTAATAAATTAATGAGTTTTTAACTTCCTTTTAACTTCCGAATATCCAACCGACTAATTAATTCGTTATAACGTACTCTATTTTTTTTTTCTAAATAAGACAGCAGTCGTTGGCGTTTTCCTAAAATTTTCCGCAAACCTCTCTGAGATAAATAGTCTTTTCTATGCAATTCCAAATGTGAAGTAAGTCTTCGTATCTTATTAGTGAAAGTGACTATTTGAAATTCAACAGATCCCTTGTTTTCATCTTTTTCTTTTTGTGAAATAACAGAAATGAATGCATTTTTTACCATAAAATAAGGACCCCTTTGTTTTAGTTTTAATTTTAAGATATTTTTATTGATCAGTAATAATAAAAAAATAATAAATGTATTCTATTAATAAATAATGTCAGTTCATTTCAATTTTGTATACACAAAAATCGTTACTTTGTTAGTAATTCCAAATTCTATTTGACAGAATTTGGAATTAATCAATCCAATTTTTTAAGGGTCGTCGATTTCTTTGCTTACAAAGAAGAATAAAATTCTACCTAAAAAAAAGTAAAAAAAAAAATGCCATTGATTCATTTCTAGATCTAATTGATAGATGATTGAATTCTATGTACCAGAATGGAATATGGAGTGTAAAAGAATAAGGCGGTTATCTCGTTCTTTTCATATACTAGACCAAATATGCTATGATATATATATGAAAAATTCGCCCTTATTAAAATTTCAACCGCGGGGATATATATATATCCTTAACATACTGAACCGACTGCCATTATTAGTATCGAACCAATAGCGATTCATACAAGCTAAATCCTCTAACCGAAAATTGGGCCAAAGAAAAAATTTCAATTTAATTAGGTTCTTTTTTTCTCTCCACAAATATTTGTTTTTCTCCAAAACAGGACTGCCGTTTTTTATGTTATTACCATCGAAAATTTCTGTATTTCTATGAATATCATTTTTATTTTTAAAATTGAAAGAACTTCGAATTCTTAATTCTCTACGACGTTTAGGGGATAAAAGATTTTCCGGAACAAATAAATCATAATCCGTTTTTTCTCTATTTCCAATTATATTGTGATGTCTTTCATCGGTAAAATTCTTTTTTTTTTTATCAACATAGAATTTGTCTCTAAATTTTTTATTAATTTGTTCTTTGTTCTTATGAACTAATAAGATACTCACCATTTGATACAAAAGAAATCGGCCATCCGTTTTTATCAACAGATGGGTAGGTGTCAAAACCAATATTTTCTCTTTGAACAATTCTTTAACATATTCCTCCGTCAGACCTAGGCACAAACCCAGATCTACGTCGTCCTTTCGAATATAAGATAGCAAAGTTTTTTTTGTATCTGCCGTTCTCTTTCTAAGCAGGAAACCATATCTTTTCATATCATCCCATAGTACGTCACCAGTATTGAAAGAATCGACATCGATATTTAGATCATCGAAATAGTTAGGATCGAAGGCCAAAGAAAAACCTGTCTTTTTTTTTCGTCCAAAACCTAAATATTTGTTTAGCAAGAAATCCATCCCCCCTTCCGGATGACTTTTGTTTCTATGTTTTGTCATATCTAATCCCATAGAATCTTCGTCAATCTTTTTTTCTTCATTTGTGGAAACTGCTCCAAAGTCCACTTGGTCGTCAGATTTTTTTTCGTTATGATTTCGATTTTTATGAAAATTTAAAAGAAGAAATTGAATCGGTAGTTGAAAAATCGAATTCGATATGAGACTAGTTTGTATTTCTTCATTCATTCCCATCCAATTAAAAAAAAGGCGGGTTGTTTTAGATGAATTGATTTCTTGATCTTGGTAAATTGGAAGAAAAGAAAAATTTTTATTATCCATTGTCTTTTTTTTATCTTTGCTGCAGGTATCGATCCAGGACTCAATATCGACCCTTTTTTGAAGACAAAAATGGATAAGTCGCCAATCCAAAAATTTTCGGCAAGGAATCGTTGCTTTATTAGTTGGTGATTCGGAACTAAAAAAGTCCGTCTTTTTTTCATAATTAACAGATTTATATGATAAAAGACTATATCTAGCGGGTTTATTCTTTTTATTATTATTAGTAAATAAGTTTAGCCTAAAACCGTTTGCTGGAACAAAGTGGTCTTGTAAATCCCATTGGCTTAATTTTTCTTTTTGAACCCTAAGGTCCTGATATATTCTATTTTGACTTTTACATTTTTCTGGTATTAATCTAGACCATTCAAACGGAGATAAATCGTATTTATATTGATGATCGCTTCTTAACCAGTTTTTCCATTGATTCATTAAAGAAAAAGAATTTATCAAATTTTTGTCTTTTAATTCCGAATTCAATAATCCTTCGGCTCTAAAATAATTTTTTATTTCACTCTTAAGAAAAAGGTTCTGGTATTCAAAGATCGATCTTAACTTATATAAGTTAGGAGTTTTGCTTTGTGATAGTTTGTAAAATACATAGGCTTGTGAAAACAAAGATATGTCATAAAAACAACTACTTGAATTCTTAGTAACAATAAGACTATCTTCACTATCACTATTTCTTAACTTCGAAATAAACTTGAATTTCTTTTGATTTGGTTTATCCATTTTTTTGTGATTTGATTCATTATTGGAAATGTATTTAGTATTAATCTTTTTTATTGATTCAAGAAAAAGCTGTGTATTGAGCCTTAGCCTTGGAATATTAATGATACCTAAAAATAAAAAGACATCTATGCATTGAAAAAAGACACCTATGCATTGAATTTGAATCCAATTTTCTAGAAAAAAGTCCAATTTACACGCTAATCGCTCACTTTTTCTTTTTAATATGTATAAAATTTTGTTTGATGAGATGCATTTTTTAGCATTAGAACTTCTTTTGTTAGGACTAATATTTACTTCTGAAGTTTTCTTTTTATTTTCCCTTTCTTTTGTAATTTTTTCTATTTGATTTTGAATTTCAATTCTCCTTCTTTCTATCAGTGAATCATTTGTACAAGGCATATTGATTGTCGAAATGGAATCTTTTGTTTTTTTACTTTCATTTATTTTTTTACTTTCATTTAGAAAACTGTGGATCAACGAGTATTCTTTGTCTAAATTTGCAAAAAAATTTCTTCTTTCTTCTAAAACTGTTAGAATTCGAAAAGCTTTTGTTGTCATCTTTTTCATTTTTTTTGAAAGTTTTTTAAGGATGGGTTTAAAAAAAATTTTCAAAGGTGAAAGATCGGTTACGGGCCTACCAAAAGGAATATCCGATCCCAGTCCCAAAGCTGTTAAATAATAAAACTCCTCTTCTTCTACTTTATTTTTTTTTTTACCTTTAGAAAGCAATTTTAACTTAGATCTGCGCCAAGGTTTTAAACGAAAAGGAAATAGGATCTTTATTTGCATCCCCTCTGTGAACCAATCTTTCGGTAATTCTCTTTCCGAGATCCCCACTCCAGTATAGTTGCAGTTAATATGCCTCTCTTTATCCCAATCCTTAAAATCGTCGGACCATTCAGGAGTTTGACCAAAGACTATACGAATGATATTTTTAGTTATTATTAATGAGGGTAATACAATATATTTTCTAAAACGCGATTGACTTAGTAAAACAGCACTTCTTGTTGCTTCAGGAAAATGCACGCCCTCCCAGGCGTCGGAAGAATCTAAATATGCGTCGTCTGCCTCCTCTTGTTCCGCAATTTTTCTATCAGCTTCTATCTGAGATTCTAATAGTTTCTCCTCTTCTCTTCTTCTCTCATCTTCCATCTCAGCTTTTTTAATAAGTATAGCTATTGTTTCTTTGGTTTTTGCTTTCTTTGGTTTTGTTTGTTTCTTTCTATAAATCGAATTCAAAATTTTCAATTCTGTGTTTTTACACATACAATTTAGAAACATTGTTTTCATAAACCTTGTTTGGATCCGTGCAAGAATACAAAAAGGAACAACAACAAAAGATCTTTTTCTTCTCTCCAAAAATAAAGGAGCACGCGCGATTGCGGTAGCCAGTTCCACAATAGGTAGTTTACGTCTTTGTGCTCGCATGGATCCTTTTATTAGGTCTCGACGAAAGTCCGTGTGGTCTTCTGCAGAATAAACTAGGCTATATATATTATCTACGAATATTTCTTCAGGATTGTCTAGATCCTTCACCTTCCCCTTCTTAGGATCGTAAGCCTGAAGATACATTTGATTATTACGTAAATCAACTAGAGCTGCAGTAAAAAGCGGTATAAGTTTGATGTATCGTGAACGAATTTGATGCTCGTCCACCAGGGTGTTTTCACCCCTCAGGCCGCGTAGGTATTGCACCTCGTTAATTAACCTGTTGTATGACCATCGAGGAACTTGTTTACTTATCTCTTTTAGTCCAGTAGAATTTTTTCTACTTGTTTTCTTTTTTGGATTCGCTATAACTCTATCAAATAACAATTGGAAAAAAGAAAGTTCCATAAAATTGAAACTTGATCTTGATTTTCCACCAAATTTATTAATTAAGTTTAAGAAATAGGCGATTTCTTTTGAAAATGATTCATCCTTACTATTAAATAGATCCGTTTTTCTTTCAAATTCTCCAAAATGAGTAATAAGAAGAATAAGATGAATTTTATTTATCCAAAACCTTTCTCCAAACTCTCCAAAATTTGTTCGTAAAGTTTTATTTAGCAGTGAGGATGAGAAAAAAAACCGTCTTTTTCCCCGGAAGGGTCCGCTCAATAAAGGATCATATGTTTGGGGCAAGTATTCTTTTTTCGTTTTATCATTACACAATCGAGTCCTTTTTTCCAGTGTTTTCGAAGCAAGATATCCTTTATCGAGAGTTTGTACTCTGTTTATAAATTCATTACTTATATATATTTTTTTTTGTTCATTCTTTGAATTCCAATGATTATACAATTCATCAGAGGATATTTTTTGTGTTATGAACAGAGAGATCTTTCTTTCTATTAGTTCCAAAAAAGTTGACAAACTGGGTGGATACGTAAAAGATATTCTTTCTTTTCCATCACTTAGACATGTATAAAAAAAATATTGTCCCATGTCTTTTCTTAAAGGAGTGTCCCACGTATCCGTTTTTATATATCGCAATGGACGATTCCAACGTTTAGAATCAAAAAGAATAGTTACAAAAGCTTTTTCAACCCATAATCGATTTTTCTTTTTTTTTTCTATCAATATAGGGAATTCATCCTTTGTTTTTTCCTTTCCATTCACTTGGATCTCTTCCGTTTCGTCGATTTTGTCCGGATCCTCCTCTTCTTCGGTGGATCCCTCTTGTTCCTGTCTAGTCCCCTTCGTTTCGGAAGTTGTTTCTACAT